ATACTAAGAGTCCTAAGCAAGCAAAGAAAGTGAATTTGACCCATTATTCACAACAATCGGATTTTCGTCGAGGTCTAATCAAAGGCTCCATGCGCGCACAAAGACGTAAAACTATTACTTGGGAACTGTTTCAAGCAAATGTGCATTCCCCGCTTTTTTTGGACAGGCTAGACAAATCTTTTTTTTTTTCTTTTGATATTTCCGAACTGATGAAAGTAATTTTTAAAAATTGGATGTGGAAACAAAAAGACAAAAAACTTTCTGATTCTAAAATTGAAAAGCAAAAAAAAATTGATAACCAAGAGGAGGACAAAAGAGAAAAATACAAAAGAAAAGAAAAAACAGAGATACCCATAGCAGAAATCTGGAATACATTTTTTTTTGCTCAAATACTCAGAAGTTTTGTATTATTAACTCAATCAATTCTTAGAAAATATATTATATTACCTTCACTGATAATAGCTAAAAATATTGCTCGCATGCTATTATTTCAAATTCCCGAATGGTCCGAGGATTTAAAGGATTGGAATAGGGAAATGTATGTAAAATGCACCCATAATGGTGTTCAATTATCCGAACGAGAATTTCCGAAAAACTGGTTAACAGAGGGTATTCAGATAAAGATCCTATTTCCTTTTTGCCTGAAACCCTGGCACAAATCTAAGCTACAATTCCCTCATAAAGATGCAATGAAAAAAAAAGGGGGACAAAAAAACAACGATTTTTGTTTTTTAACAGTTTGGGGAATGGAAGCGGAGTTGCCTTTTGGTCCTCCCCGAAAAAGACCTTCATTTTTTAAACCCATTTTCAAAGAACTAAAAAAAAAAATTAGACAATTGAAAACAAAGTCTTTAAGAGTTTTAAAAGAAAGAACAAAAATTTTTCAACAAATCGCAAAAGAAACAAAAAGATGGGTCATCAAAAGAATTCTATTACTAAAAGTAAAAGGAAGAGTAAAAGAACTTTCAAAAACAAACAAAATTCCATTATTTAGATTGCGAGAAATAGATGAATTGGGTGAAGATAAAAAAGATTTGATAATGAGTAATCGGATGATTCACGAATCGTCCATTCAAATTCGATCTATGGATTGGACAAATTTAGCACTGCCCGAAAAAAAAATAAAAGATCTGACTAATCGAACAAACATAATAAAAAAGAAAATAGAAAAAATTACAAAAGAAAAGAAAAAAAAACAGCTAACTTACGAAATAAATATTAGTTCGAACAAAACAAGTTATCGTCCTAAAATATTAGGAGCGTCCAAAAAGATTTGGCAAATATTAAAAAAAAGAAATACTCGATTAATTGGTAAATCATATTTCTTTATAAAATTTTTCATTGAAGGGATATACATAAAAATTTTTCTAGCTATTGTCAATATTCCAAGAATCAATGCCAATTTTTTTTTTGAATCACCAAAAAAAATCCAAATTATTGAGAAAAATATCCACAATAATGAAACAAATCAGGAAAGAATTAATAAAACAAGTAAAAATGAAATTCACTTTATTTCGACTATAAAAAAATCACTTTCTAAGGTTAGTAATAAGAATTCAAAGATTTCTTATGATTTCTCTTTTTTCTCACAATCACAAGCATATGTATTTTACAAATTATCACAAACCCAACTTATTCACTTTTATAATTTAAGATTTGTCTTTCAATATGACGGAACATCCCTTTTTCTTAAGAAGGAAATAAAAGATTATTTTAAAAAACAAGGAATATTTCATTACGAATTAAGACATGAATCTTTTTGGAATTTTGAAATGAATCAATGGAAAAACTGGTTAAAGGGGCATTATCTATATCAATCCGATTTATCTCGGATAAGATGGCCTATATTAGTACCACAAAAATGGCGAAATAGAGCCAATCAACACAGTATGGCTCAAAAGAAAGATTTAAACAAAAAGGGTTCATATGAAAAAAATGGATTAACTCATTCCGACAAACAAAATTTTTTTGAAGCGAATCCGTTACAGAATCAAAAAGATAATTTTAAAAAACACTATAGATATGATCTTTTATCATATAAATCTATTAATTATGAAGATAAGAAAGACTCGTATATTCATAAATCATTATTCCAAGTAAATAATAAAGAAGAAATCTTTTCTAATTCCAACATAAGGGAAGGCAAATTATTTGATATGTTGGGAGGTATCCCTATTAATAATTATCTAGAAGAAGATAATATTATGGATATGGATAAATTTTCGGATAGAAAATATTTTGATTGGAGAATTCTCGATTTTTGTCTTAGAAATAAGGTTGATATTGAAGTCTGGGTTGATATTGGTACCAACAGGAATCCAAATACTAAGATTGGGGCTGATAAGTATCAAATAATTGATGAAATTAATAAGAAAGTTCTTTTTTATCTTACAATTCATGAAGATGAAGAAATTAAACCATCCAATCAAAAAAAGTTCTTTTTTGATTGGATGGGAATGAATGAAGCAATACTAAGTTGTCCTATATCAAATCTGGAGCTTTGGTTCTTCCGAGAATTAGTGCTATTTTTTAATGCATATAAAAAAAAACCGTGGATCATACCAATCAAATTACTTCTTTTCAGTTTTAATGGAAATGAAAATGGGAATAAAAAAATAACTCGAAAGAAAAAGGAAGACCTTTTTATATCATCGAATCAAAAAAACTCTCTTGAATTATACAATAGAAGTAAAGAAGAAAAAGAACCCCCAGACCAAGGGAATCCTCGATCAGATGCACAAAACCAAGTAAGTCTTGGGTCAGTTCTCTCAAACCAAGAAAAAGATGTTGAAGCAAATTCTTCGGGATCAGACATCAAAAAACGTAGAACGAAAAAACAATACAAGAACAACACAGAAGCAGAACTTTATTTCTTCCTAAAAAAGTATTTGCATTTTCAGTTGAGATGGGATTCTTTTTTAAATCAAAGAATAATAAATAATATCAAGATCTATTGTCTCCTGCTTCGACTGATAAATCCAAGAGAAATTGCTATATCCTCTATTCAAGGGGGAGAAATGGGTCTGGATATTTTGACGATTCATAAGGATTTCACTCTTACAGAATTGGTGAAAGGGGGAATATTTATTATCGAACCGCTTCGTCTGTCTGTAAAAAATGATGGACAGTTTTTTATATATCAAATCGTAGGTATTTCATTGGTTCATAAGAATAAGCGCAAAATTACTAAAAGATACCGAGAAAAAAGCTATGTTCATAAAAAAAAAAATTATGAATCCATTGCAAGACATCAAAGAATGACTGGAAATAGAGACAAAAAGAATTATGATTTGCTTGTTCCTGAAAATATTTTATTCCCTAACCATCGTAGAGAATTGAGAACTCTGATTTGTTTCAATTGGAAGAATCAAAATGGTATTCAGAGAAATTCCGTATTTTGTAATAACGTAAAAAAAGGGGGTCACGTTTTGGATAAAAGCAAAGATCTTGCTAGAGAGAAAAAGAAACTAATTAAATTAAAGTTCTTTCTTTGGCCCAATTATCGATTAGAAGATTTAGTTTGTATGAATCGCTATTGGTTTAATACCAATAATGGCAGTCGTTTCAGTATGATAAGGATACATATGTATCCACGATTGCAAATTTGTTACTAGTACATTTTTCTTATCGATCGCGTACCATACGTACCATACCTGGTATATGAAAACAAAGAGACGGACACATGCCTTGTCTTACATTCCATTATGATACAGGATACCACTTTAAGGACATACGGATTGGTTAGATCTATAAATGAATTAACAGAATTTTTTTTTAGGTCTCGCTTTTTCTCTTTTGAAGAAATATACCATCCTTTTTATCCCTAATCACATTGAAAATGGGATTGATTGTTGATTGATTTTATCGGAAGTTCATAACGGCTTTAAGATGATTGTGTATATTCAATTCAAATGACTAACATTATTATTACTGATCAGTAAATTTCATATTAAAAGAAAGGGAAAAGAGGATTTCGTTTTATGGTAAAAAATTCATTCATCTCAGTTACTTTTCAAGAAAAAAAAAAAGAAAACAGCGGGTCTGTTGAATTTCAAGTATTAAGTTTCACTAATAAGATACAAAGACTTACTTCCCATTTGGAATTGCACAGAAAAGACTATTTATCTCAGAGGGGTTTACGGAAAGTTCTGGAAAAACGCCAACGGCTACTTTCTTATTTGTCAAAGAAAAATAGAGTACGTTATAAAGAATTAATTAGTCAGTTGAATATCCGGGAGTCAAAAAATCGTTAATTTGAAAAAAAGAATTTTGAATTATTTGATTTATTAGATTTTGAATCTTGATAACTTCTTTTTGTTTTCAACAATTCATGTAAGAATGAATCGAGGAAAAACCTATGAGTATACTAGCTACAGGAAAAGACCTTATGAGAGTAAATATGGGGCCTCACCACCCATCAATGCATGGTGTTCTTCGTCTCATCGTTACTCTCGATGGCGAAGATGTTATTGACTGTGAACCGATATTGGGTTATTTACACAGAGGGATGGAAAAAATTGCGGAAAACCGAACAATTATACAATATCTGCCTTATGTAACACGTTGGGATTATTTAGCTACTATGTTCACAGAAGCAATAACTGTAAATGGACCAGAACAGTTGGGAAATATTCAAGTACCTAAAAGGGCCAGCTATATCAGAGTAATTATGTTGGAGTTGAGTCGTATAGCCTCTCATCTGTTATGGCTCGGCCCTTTTATGGCAGATATTGGTGCACAGACTCCCTTCTTCTATATTTTCAGAGAAAGAGAATTAGTATATGATCTATTCGAAGCTGCCACCGGTATGAGAATGATGCATAATTATTTTCGTATCGGAGGGATAGCGGCCGATTTACCCCATGGCTGGATAGAGAAATGTTTGGATTTCTGTGATTATTTTTTAACGGGGGTTGTTGAATATCAAAAACTTATTACACGAAACCCTGTCTTTTTAGAACGAGTTGAAGGAGTAGGCATTTTTGGTGGAGAAGAAGCAATAAATTGGGGTTTATCAGGACCAATGCTACGAGCGTCTGGAATAGAATGGGATCTTCGTAAAGTGGATCATTATGAGTGTTACGACGAATTTGATTGGGAAGTCCAGTGGCAAAAAGAAGGGGATTCATTAGCTCGTTATTTAGTCCGAATCGGTGAAATGACAGAATCGGTAAAAATTATTCAACAGGCTTTGGAAGGAATTCCGGGGGGGCCCTATGAGAATTTAGAAATCCGATGCTTTGCTAGAGAAAGCGATCCAGAATGGAATGATTTTGAAGATCGATTCATTAGTAAAAAACCTTCTCCTACTTTTGAATTACCGAAACAAGAACTTTATGTGAGAGTCGAAGCCCCAAAAGGAGAATTGGGAATTTTTCTGATAGGAGATCAAAGCAGTTTTCCTTGGCGATGGAAAATTCGCCCACCGGGTTTTATCAATTTGCAAATTCTTCCTCAGTTAGTTAAAAGAATGAAATTGGCGGATATTATGACGATACTAGGTAGTATAGATATCATTATGGGAGAAGTTGATCGTTGAAATGATAGTTGATACAACAGAAGTACAAGATATTAATTCTTTTTCCCGATTGGAATCCTTAAAAGAGCTCTATGGGACCATACGGGTGTTTGCCCCTATTTTGACTCTTGTATTAGGAATCACAATAGGTGTACTAGTAATTGTGTGGTTAGAAAGAGAAATATCTGCAGGAATACAACAACGTATTGGCCCTGAATACGCCAGCCCTTTCGGAATTCTTCAAGCTTTAGCAGATGGAACAAAACTACTTTTCAAAGAGAATCTTCTTCCAGCTAGAGGAAATACTCGTTTCTTCAGTATTGGACCATCTATAGCAGTCATATCAATTCTACTAAGTTATTCAGTAATTCCTTTTAGTTATCACCTTGTTTTAGCGGATCTCAATATTGGTATTTTTTTATGGATTGCCGTTTCAAGTATTGCTCCTATTGGACTTCTTATGTCAGGATATGGATCAAATAATAAATATTCGTTTTTAGGTGGTCTGCGAGCTGCTGCTCAATCGATTAGTTATGAAATACCATTAACTTTATGTGTTTTATCAATATCTCTACGTGCGATTCGCTAAAATAGAAGCTTTTCTTTTCCTTCTAGAAAAAAAAGAAATTTAATGGATATCCGCATTTGTTTTTTTTTATTCATTTATTGATTCTTTAGGTTAATAAAAAAATTAGATAGTTATATATGAGTGAAAGAAAACAACTTCTAAATTCGCAGTAAAAGAAGATTGAGTCTCATTTCCTATGTACAAGAGTTAAGTTAAAGTAAACAAAAGTGGAAGATGCCCTTTACCCCAAGAGTAGTTGATTGGTCATCCTAGCTTGAAGCGGGCTCAAAAGTCAACCGTATGGAGTTTTCACTATATGTTTGAATGTATTACAATACATATATTAACGAACGGGGGATTGAAAAAAAAAAAAATGGGTGGATAATAAGGAACACTAAAATACACACAAAGAATTAGTAATGGAGATTATGTAAATTAACGAAAAAGATACGTCTGCATAACATAAAAAGAATACTAATTGGGGCTTTAAGTTGGTAGAAATGATCAGGCAGTACTCCCCACAATTCCGATTCAGAGTATGCTCCTATCCCCCAATTAAAGAAATTACTATCAGGAACGAAATAATCCCTTACTTTTTTGATTTTGAGGACCCCTTTTTCTCAGAAAGAAGAAGAGGAACAAAAAAAATAGAAAAAAAAAAAAAGAAATTACAATAAAAAGAAAAGCGATTTTTTTCTTATTTCTTTCCTATCTTCATAGAAAGAAAAATTGTGTCATGATTCATGAACTAATGGAATGTCTAATTTTTTTTTTTTCGTAATCGAAAAAAAAATGATGGCTCGAAATATCAATAGATATTTCTACAAAGAGTATTTTATTGAAGGATTTATTAAGTTATTACTCACCCCAAAAAAGTTGAAGGATGAGATCAATTCAGAAATGCTTTTTGATTTATTCTTATAGCAGACAGAATTCCATTGGTATAATTGGGGACCTTCCACGAGTCTATCTATGCTATAACCATATCAAGATAACGAATACTTGCCCGGTCCTTACATTTATTTGTGGCCCTGAGGAGCCGTATGAGGTGAAAATCTCATGTACGGTTTTGGAATAGCGATGGGAACAGTAATGTTATCACCGACTATGATTATCTAATAGTTCAAGTACAGTTGATATAGTCGGGGCGCAATCAAAATATGGTTTTTGGGGGTGGAATTTGTGGCGTCAACCTATAGGGTTTATCGTTTTTCTAATTTCTTCCCTAGCAGAATGCGAAAGATTACCTTTTGATTTACCAGAAGCAGAAGAAGAATTAGTAGCAGGCTATCAAACCGAATATTCAGGGATCAAATTTGGTTTATTTTACGTTGCTTCCTATCTAAATTTATTAGTTTCCTCATTATTTGTAACAGTTCTTTACTTGGGCGGTTGGAATCTTTCAATTCCGTACATATTTGTTCCTGAGTTATTTGAAATAAATAAAGCAGATGGAATCTTTGGAACGACAATTGGTATCTTTATTACATTAGCTAAAACTTATTTGTTCTTGTTCATTTCTATCACAACAAGATGGACTTTACCTAGACTAAGAATGGACCAATTATTAAATCTTGGCTGGAAATTTCTTTTACCTATTTCTCTTGGTAATTTATTATTAACAACCTCTTCCCAACTCCTTTCACTGTAAACAAAAAAAAAGATACTATATTCACGGCTTACCTCAAACAAGAGAAAGACAAAATTTATTCATAGATATTCCCGATATGTTCCCTATGGTAACTGGGTTCATGAATTATGGTCAACAAACAGTACGAGCTGCAAGGTACATCGGTCAAAGTTTCATGATTACCTTATCCCAAGCAAATCGTTTCCCTGTAACTATTCAATATCCTTATGAAAAATTAATAACATCAGAGCGCTTCCGCGGTCGAATCCATTTTGAATTTGATAAATGTATTGCTTGTGAAGTATGTGTTCGTGTATGTCCTATAGATCTGCCTGTTGTTGATTGGAAATTAGAAACTGATATTCGAAAGAAACGCTTGCTTAATTACAGTATTGATTTCGGAATTTGTATTTTTTGTGGTAACTGCGTTGAGTATTGTCCAACAAATTGTTTATCAATGACTGAAGAATATGAACTTGCTACTTACGACCGTCACGAATTGAATTACAATCAAATTGCTTTAGGTCGTTTACCAATGTCAGTAATTGACGATTTTACAATTCGAACAGTTTTGAATTCGTCTCAAAGAAAAAACGGGTAAATCTCTTTATTATTGGAAATTACTAGGGTTCCGTGTTGGTATAAAGGAATAAGGTCTTTCTCTTTGTTTGGTACAAATCCCAACTATAGATTGGATTATGAGAAGTACAAATTCATTTGTATTGAAAGTCTGTTAATATATCCACAATTTTTTCGAAATATAGACTTTCAATTTCCAACTGCCATTTCCAATAAAGAAAAGAACGAAATTGATCCAATAACTGTACCCACATCAATTCACACCTATTAGATTTGAATTGAATTCAATCGGGAATGCCTCATAAAAAAAAAATTGCCTGGTCGGTTCAATAAGGTCATGAAAAAACATTTCGATTTATTTATCTCTTATTTTAATATAATGGATTTGGCTGGACCAATACATGATTTTCTTTTAGTTTTTCTAGGATCGGGTCTTATATTAGGAGGTCTGGGAGTGGTATTACTTACCAACCCGATTTATTCTGCCTTTTCATTGGGATTCGTTCTTATTTGTATATCCTTATTCTATATTCTATCAAATTCGCCTTTTGTAGCTGCTGCACAGCTCCTTATTTATGTAGGAGCTGTAAATGTTTTAATCATATTTGCTGTAATGTTCATGAATGGTTCAGACTATTCCAACGATTTTCATTTGAATCTTTGGACTATTGGGGATGGAGTTACTTCTCTGGTTTGTACAAGTCTTTTTTTGTCCTTACTCACTACTATTCTAGATACGTCGTGGTACGGGATTATTTGGACTACACGATCCAACCAGATTATAGAGCAAGATTTGATAAGTAATAGTCAACAAATTGGAATTCATTTATCAACCGACTTTTTTCTTCCATTTGAACTCATTTCGATAATTCTTTTAGTTGCTTTGATAGGTGCAATTGCCGTAGCTCGTCAGTAAAAAATCTTTATAACTAGCAACAGTAATCCAAATTCAACTTTTCTGTGTTAGCACATCTATTTGCCTTCAATTCTATTTGAATACTGTTTCATGTATAAATCAAATAGAATGATTCGATCTATTAGCAATATATTCTTTTGTTTTTGTTCTATACTTGTTAGATTATAAGCAATCAAATCACTTGACTTATTGTTCATATTGAAATGAATCGAAATTGGTACGGAGTTGGTCAATGATGCTCGAGCATGTACTTATTTTGAGTGCTTTTTTATTTTCTATTGGTATCTATGGATTGATCACGAGCCGAAATATTGTCCGGGCCCTGATGTGTCTTGAACTTATACTAAATGCGGTTAATATAAATTTTGTAACATTTTCCGATTTTTTTGATAGTAGGCAATTAAAAGGAGATATTTTCTCCATTTTTGTTATAGCTATTGCAGCCGCTGAAGCAGCTATCGGATCAGCTATTGTTTCGTCAATTTATCGTAACAGAAAATCAATTCGTATCAATCAATCGACTTTGTTGAATAAATAAAATAGTATTTCAAAATCAGAATATTCATCAATTCGAATTAGCATCTATAATACGTCCTAACCTCGATCATATTGGCAAAAACGTAAAAAATCAAAGTATCTTTGTTCCCTCTTATCAGTTGATCCAGAAATGGATTGATTCCAAAATTCTGGTAAATCGTTGATTGATCTGGTGTTTCAATATATGATTCATTTCAAAAATTACTAGATCGAAAATTTATGAATTCAGAAATTGATAGATTCAATGTCACATTCAGTAAAGATTTATGATACATGTATAGGGTGTACTCAATGTGTCCGAGCATGTCCCACGGATGTATTAGAAATGATACCTTGGGACGGATGTAAAGCTAAACAAATTGCTTCTGCTCCAAGAACGGAGGATTGTGTTGGTTGTAAGAGATGTGAATCCGCCTGTCCAACGGATTTCTTGAGTGTTCGAGTTTATTTATGGCATGAAACAACTCGAAGCATGGGTCTAGCTTATTGATATTGATACGTTCCAAAAAACCCCACTTGAATCTATTTTGAATACATTTTTTTTACTTACTGATTACCGACAAAAACCCGTACTCGAAAAATAAAAAAAAAAAATTAAGAATATATATTCTATTTTTCGAGCACGGTTTTGTCTGGTTCGAGTGTATCTTGCCTTTACCACGAACTTTTTTCCTTGGTTAACAATAATTGTAGTTTTTCCGATAGCCACGGGTTTTTTCATTTTCTTTCTCCCTCATAGAGGAAATAAGGTGACTAGGGGGTATACTATATATATATGCGTGCTAGAACTCCTTCTAACGACCTATGCCTTCTGTTATCATTTTGAATTGGACGATCCATTAATACAACTCGCAGAGGATTATAAATGGATCAATTTTTTTGGTTTTTACTGGAGATTGGGAATAGATGGACTTTCCCTAGGACCCATTTTATTGACGGGATTTATCACCACTTTAGCTACGTTAGCGGCTTGGCCAGTTACTCGGAATTCCCGATTATTCTATTTCCTGATGTTAGCAATGTATAGCGGTCAAATAGGATCATTTGCTTCTCGTGACCTTTTACTTTTTTTCATCATGTGGGAATTAGAATTAATTCCTGTTTATCTACTTCTATCAGCGTGGGGTGGAAAGAAACGTCTTTATTCAGCTACAAAGTTTATTTTGTACACTGCAGGAGGTTCCGTTTTTCTATTAATAGGAGTTTTGGGTATCGGTTTATACGGTTCCAATGAACCAACATTAAATTTGGAAATATTAGCTAATCGATCGTATCCCGTGGCACTGGAAATACTATTCTATATTGGATTTCTTATTGCTTTTGCTGTCAAATCACCGATTATACCCTTACATACATGGTTACCAGACACCCATGGGGAGGCCCATTACAGTACTTGTATGCTTCTGGCCGGAATCTTATTAAAAATGGGAGCATATGGCTTGGTTCGGATCAATATGGAACTATTACCGCACGCTCATTCTCGATTTTCTCCCTGGTTAATCATAGTAGGTACAATGCAAATAATTTATGCAGCTTTAACATCTCCTGGCCAACGCAATTTAAAAAAAAGAATCGCCTATTCCTCTGTATCTCATATGGGTTTCATAATTATAGGAATTGGCTCGATAACTGATACAGGACTCAGCGGAGCCATTTTACAAATAATTTCTCATGGGTTTATTAGCGCTGCACTTTTTTTCTTAGCAGGAACGAGTTATGATAGAATACGTCATGGTTATCTCGACGAAATGGGCGGACTGGCTATACCAATTCCAAAGATATTCACGCTATTTAGTATCTTATCAATGGCTTCCCTTGCATTACCGGGCATGAGTGGTTTTGTTGCGGAATTGATAGTCTTTTTTGGAATAATTACTAGCCAAAAATATTTTTTAATAGCAAAAATACTGATTACTTTTGTAATGGCAATTGGAATGATATTAACTCCTATTTATTCATTATCTATGTTACGGCAAATGTTTTATGGGTACAAGCTATTTAATGGCGTAAACTCTTATTTTTTTGATTCTGGACCACGGGAATTATTTGTTTTGATCTCTATTCTTCTACCCGTACTTGGTATTGGTATTTATCCGGATTTCGTTCTGTCACTATCAGTGGACAAGGTCGAAGCTATTCTATCTAATTTTTTTATAGAGAATTTTCATGAATAAAAAAAGAAAAAATAAATTTGAATTGTAACCAAACCCCTTTGGCGTTTGTGAGAACCTTTTGAATCACTCCACTGGACTTGATTCAAAAGGTTCTCGGCGGTTTCCACTCAGTTTCGTTTATATATATGCGCTGTCCTATGTTTGTCTTCATCAGGCCCTTTCTTTTCTTCAATTTGCAATTCAATTAGATGTGAATTGTTAATTAAATGAACCATAACTATGTAACCCTATTCCTAATAGATTGACCCCGAAATAACATATCCAAATTATAACAAAGCCCATAGAAGCCACAATTGCGGAATTAAAACCTTCCGATTTTTTATTTGTTCGAGTATGGAAATAAATCCCAAATATAGTCCAAGTAATAAATGCCCAAGTTTCCTTTGGATCCCAATTCCAATATGATCCCCATGCCTCATTAGCCCATACTGCGCCTGAAAGAATACCTATGGTTAAAAAGATAAATCCTAGACTAATAATATGATAACTCCAATGATCCAATTGTTGAATCAATTGATACCTGTAATAATTTCTAGCAGAAAAAAAATAAGTATTTAGTAAAACATTGGTTTTTGCATTCATGTATTGTATTTCACCGAAGGAAAACGACTCAGTTACAGTTCCATTTAATAATTTATTGCTTTTACCAAAAATCCTTATCACTTTTCGAAATGTAATGACTAGAAGAGCTGTGGATAATAATGATCCGCATAAAAGAGCTGCATAGCCGAATACCATCATACTTACGTGCATCATTAACCACTGAACTTGTAGAGCGGGCACTAATATTCCGGATTGATGCATTTTGGTTAACAAACACGAAGTTGCAAAGCCTTGGGTAAAAATAGCACTTGGCGCGGTTATTGCGCTTAAATGATTTTTATGTTTTAAAACCCTATGAATAATGGAGAAACTCCATGACAGAAAGATTAATGATTCATATAAATCACTTAATGGGAAATGCCCCGAATAAATCCAACGAATTACTAATAATCCTGTTAGACAGAAAAGGGTAGCTATCATCCCCTTTTCTGATGAATGATATAGTCCTACGATTTCATCGACTAATAAGGTTATTAAATGAATTGTAATTCCAATTGAAATGACCGAAAATGATATATGAGTTAATATATGTTCTAAAGTTGAAAATATCATAAATAAAAAATGAAATTAAAAGTAAAAAGTGAAAGTCTCTTGAGTATACGGAATGGAAATCGGAAATTCAATTCATTATAGGGCTTTTATATATCTTTTAGAAGATTAGAAGATGTTATGCCGCCACTCGGATTCGAACCGAGATGCTCTAGCACTGCTTCCTAAGAGCAGCGTGTCTACCGATTTCACCATAGCGGCTTGCTAGAAATAATAATAACTTATTTTTATTTAATCGTCGAGATTGAAAGTGAAAGAGAAAGTTTCAATGAAATACTTTTTATTTTTAGGAAGCATTCAATTGATGTTTTAGGAAGCATTCAATTGATGAATAAAAACCTGTTTCAATAGAGATTGAAACAATCCCTTTTTTATCGTTTTATTTAGTTATTTAAGGTTTCAGTTTTATTTAACTTAACAATTTAACAATAACATATTCTTTTTCTTTTTTATGGATCACGATCACAATTTAAGCATAATATCCAATAATTCAAAAAAAATTTATTTAATTTGCATAACTTTTGTCTTGTGATAATCGTTAGGTTTTTTTTTCAGTATGAATTTGTCTTAGGGTTTATCAAACCAATTAGGTATTGAGCTATACATATTATATAAAAGAATTTTGATTTCTATTGTCCTACTTTAAAAATTGATTTCTAAATCCGATTTCTAAAAATAGATATTTTAGGATTTTTTTATTACTTCGAAATTTCATAAATCCGATTTCTAAAAATAGATATTTTAGGATTTTTTTATTACTTCGAAATTGCATACTATTCGTATAGAAATTAGAAATACGCCGAAATGGCGAAAGACACTTTTCTCATTCTCACTTGGAGTGATGATTCAGAAAGTTAAAAAAAACAGTATAATTAATAATTAGTTTCAACAACTCATTGCTTTTGTCTAAAGATTTCAATTTATGCTATTCTATAGCATAAATTGAAATAGAAAAGGAGAAATAGAAAAGAAAAAAAAAAAAAAGAAAAGACAAAACAAAACCTTTATTATTGTCTTATTTATAAGTGGGTGGGTGATGGGGAAATTAAGAATCCCCATCCCGGGAATGAAAAGCATATTCAAATACAAATAAAGGCAAAACTCTCAATTTTTATTCCTTTTTTTTTTTCAAATAAAAAAAAGTACCAATTCAGTAGCCAAATCCATTGGTTCAAAACAGTAGGGAATGGAAATCATTATTTATTACTTACTTTTTCTATTTCTATTTTTTTTTTACTTCTATTTTTCTATTCTATATTAAAAAATGGAATCTAAATTCGAAACGAAATTGGCTCGTTTTTGGAGTCAGGTGGATGCGGATTCCAATTATTCCAACGTTTTATTCATTATTTGTCGTACAAAAAACTTTTTGAATTCCCGGTCGAAAGGGATTTCGCTAACGAAAAAGCTTTCAGCGCTGCCCAATATCCCCCTTTTTTCCAAATATTTTTACGAATACGTTTTTTTAATATAGAACTACGTTTTTTTGGAACTGCCATTCAAAAAATAAAAAGTTATTCATTGCAAAAATTGGATGTGAAAGACATCTATTGTTTAAAACAAATCGTTTTTTTTTTTTTCAATTCCTATTCCATACAATATCTGAGGCAAATATAATTTGTATTTCGTAGTTTTTTTTGATTTTTTCAATTCCTATTCCATACAATATCTGAGGCAAAATAATTTGTATTTCGGAGTTATTTGTGATACCTTTCTATCTCTGTCTCTTTTTGGGATGTTCCATTTGTACATAAAAAATACATATCGAACAAGCTTAAGAACCCTTACCTACCTAATAAAAAACTTGAATCTTTTTCTTTTCTAGTAATTGGTTATTAAATGCCATTTATTAGAATAGAACATAATCAATCAGTCCCGAATGAAACTCGTTAATTATTCTGAATAAACAAACAAAAATACCTAGTTCTTTTTTTATTAGGCAAAGTTATGGGACATCCGATGATTGATATCAAAATAAAGTACTTCTTTTTTTTTGTCCAATTTTTTAGTCTTGATATATGTCCATAAATTTTTGTAATAGGGAATAATAATGGAAATTGTAATTTGCTGCTACGTTTTCCTAAAAATCTTACTTAGTATAAACTTAGTATAAACTTAGTATAAAATAATTCGTTATTTTGCACTTTGAAAATTTTTGAAGTAGTTGAGAAAGGTTCAAACTAACTACGAACAGAAAATTCCATTTTAGTTTCAGTTGCTTTTTTAATACTTTAGTAATCCCTTTTAAAAGAGATAAGAACCGGTGAATCAGAAACAATTAATTAAGAATAAAAAAATTATTATTTTTATGGAACATACATATCAATATTCTTGGATCATACCTTTCGTTCTGCTTCCAGTTCCTATGTTAATAGGAGTGGGACTTCTACTTTTTCCAACGGCAACAAAAAATCTTCGCCGTATTTGGGCTTTTCCTAGTATTTTTTTGTTAAGTATAGTTATGATTTTTTCGGTCGATCTATCTATTCAGCAAATAAATAGGAGTTCTATCTATCAATACATATGGTCTTGGACCATCAATAATGATTTTTCTTTCGAGTTCGGACACTTTATTGATCCGCTTACTTCTATTATGTCAATATTAATCACCACAGTTGGAATTCTGGTTCTTTTTTATAGCGACAATTATATGTCTCATGATCAAGGATATTTGAGATTTTTTGCTTATATGAGTTTTTTCAATACTTCCATGTTGGGATTAGTTACAAGTTCGAATTTGATACAAATTTATATTTTTTGGGAGTTGGTTGGGATGTGTTCTTATCTATTAATAGGGTTTTGGTTCACACGACCTAGTGCGGCAAGTGCTTGTCAAAAAGCCTTTGTAACTAATCGTGTAGGGGATTTTGGTTTATTATTAGGAATCTTAGGTCTTTATTGGACAACGGGTAGTTTCGAATTTCGGGATTTGTTCGAAATATTCAATAACTTGATTTATAAGAAGGAGGTTCACTTTTTATTTGTTACTTTGTGTGCCTTTCTATTATTTGGCGGCGCAGTTGCTAAATCCGCACAATTTCCCCTTCATGTATGGTTACCTGATGCCATGGAGGGACCCACTCCTATTTCGGCTCTTATCCACGCCGCTACTATGGTAGCAGCGGGAATTTTTCTTGTAGCTCGTCTTCTTCCACTTTTCATAGCGATACCATACATAATGAATCTAATATCTTTTATAGGTATAATAACAGTATTATTAGGAGCCACTTTAGCTCTTGCTCAAAAAGATATTAAGAAAAGTTTAGCCTATTCTACAATGTCTCAATTGGGTTATATGATGTTAGCTCTAGGTATGGGGTCTTATCGAGCCGCTTTATTTCATTTGATTACTCATGCTTATTCGAAAGCCTTGTTGTTTTTAGGATCCGGATCAATTATTCATTCAATGGAAGCTCTTGTTGGATACGCTCCAGATAAAAGCCAGAATATGGCTCTTATGGGCGGGTTAAGAAAGCACGTGCCAATTACAAAAACTGCTTTTTTATTAGGTACACTTTCTCTTTGTGGTATTCCACCTCTTGCTTGTTTTTGGTCCAAAGATGAAATTCTTAATGATAGTTGGTTATATTCACCGATTTTCGCAATAATTGCTTCTTTCACAGCCGGATTAACTGCATTTTATATGTTTCGGATTTATTTACTTACTTTTGAAGGACATTTAAACGTTCGTTTTCAAAATTACAGTGGCAAAAAAGGAAATTCCTTCTATTCAATATCTCTATGGGGTAAAGAGGAGCAAAAATCGATTAAAAAAAGTTTTCCTTTAGTTGCTTTATTAAAAATAAATAATAATGAAAGGGAAAGGACTTCTTTTTTTTCGAAGAAAACATACCGAATGGATACTCATGTAACAAAAATGCCTTTTCTTACTATTTTGCCTTTTGGTCCTACAAAGACTTTTTTTTATCCCCATGAATCGGACAATACTATGCTATTCTCTATGCTTATATTAGTCTTATTTCCTTTGTTTGTTGGAGCCATAGGAATCCCCTTTAATCAAGAAGGAAACAATTTTGATATCTTATCAAAATTGTTAACTCCGTCTATAAACCTTTTACATCAAAATTCAAATCATTTTTTTGATTGGTATGAATTTTTGCCAAATGCAACTTTTTCAGTTAGTATAACGTTTTTTGGAATATTTATAGCGGCTTTTTTATATAAACCCTTTTATTCATCTTTCCAAAACTGGAATGGACTTAATTTATTTACTAAAAGAGTCAATAAGAGTCAAAGAGTTTTGGGAGATAAAATTATCAATTTGCTATACGATTGGTCATATAATCGTGCTTATATAGATGCTTTTTATGCACTATCCTTAACTCAATGGATAAGAGGATTGGCTGAACTAACCCATTTGTTCGATAGACGAGTGATTGATGGAATTACGAATGGGGTTGGTATT